AGCCCAGATCCTTGCTTTTCTATCAATCTCTAATTCTAATCTTCCCCCCCAATCTGATATTATGGTGCCCGTATAGACCGAAATTCCGTTATGGTCCAATTCTGACCGGTAATAGATACCGGGACTTTGTAATATTTGATTGATCACAATTCTGTATATTCCATTTACTATAGAAGTTCCCAGGGAATTCATTAAAGGAATGTTTCCAATAAAAATAGTTTGTTCTTGCATATCCCTACTGGTTTTCCAAATTAATCCCGCGGATACATATAATTCAGAAGAATATGTGAGTAATTCATATACAGCATCTCTTTCTTTTATCAAAGGTTCTACCAATTGATATGTTTCCACAAATAATTGAAATTCAATTTCTTGATCTGTATCTTCAATTTTTGGAAACTTATAAAGTTCTTCTGTTAAGCCCTGATCAATGAATCTACAAAATCCTTCAAATTGTATCTGATTAAAACCAGGTATTGTAGACATTCCCTCATTTCCATCCCCGAGCATTTTGAATTTCCTATTAATCGAAAAAATTCCATTATTGACCCATTTTTCATCAAACCATATGGATTGATCTAGCAATGATGGAATTTCTATTGTGTTTACTGAATCACATGAAATTTTAACCAACTCCATATATGTAATGTATAAAATGTATCTGAACGAAGGAAAAAAGAGAATTTTTTATACTCAAATTTGAATTTGTAACAGATACAAATGTAAAGGAATTGATAAATGCCACTTAGACTTATGGACTTTTGTCTAGAATCTCAAAAAAAGTGATTCAATTTCTACCATCATTTTTATGATATTACATATTCCAATCCTATTGGATACCAAAAAAATAAATGGATTCAGGATTTGATCTGTTCGATAAGATAAAGACATAATAACCATCAACTCTCTATTTTTGTTTGATGTTTTTTGAGCACTTAACCTTTTATGAGAATTCTTTGTTGTTTGTTGAACAACAAAGAATTCTCATAAAAGAAAGATCTTTTTACCTATTTTTTAGTAGAATACAATTAAAGTGCATAACATAATAAGAGGGCTTGTATTTATTAAACATGTGTAGATAGCTATCTATATTGATTTCCTCTGAGAATTGCCTATAGACATCATATATAGTTATAGACATCATATATAGTATAGTAGATAAGATACCCCCTCTGAGAATTGCCTATAGACATCATATATAGTTATAGACATCATATATAGTATAGTAGATAAGATACCCATTCATTTATTTGTAGAACAATTTAATTTATGTTCTGGGGTTTACATATACTTCTATTTGCTGTTATAATTGAAATTGGAAAGGATTTTTTTTATTGAAAAGCATCCACCCTTCAAAGACAATTTTCGATTCAAATCCAAGAATCATTTATGAATTTACAGTCACATTTAATAGTTAATGGTTCCAATTTGTCCCGAATTTTTGATTTTGTGACTGAAAAACCACATTTTCTTTTTCAATATAAAAGAGAGGGAAGGTTTTTAGATACAAGATGAAAGTACAATAAAAAAAGAAGTTTAGTAATTCCTCCACCCCAAGCAAAGGGGGAATATTTTCATCTATTTTGTATGGTATCATTTTGGCGGCATGGCCGAGCGGTAAGGCGGGGGACTGCAAATCCTTTTTCCCCAGTTCAAATCCGGGTGTCGCCTGATTAACAAAAAACTTGAAATCCCTTATTTTTTTGATTTTACTGATATGATATAACTCGCTGAATTTTTCCTGAGCAGAAGCAAACGGAGGAAGGGGACTCTTGATACTTGCTCGATTCTAAACATCTGGAAGTTCGGTGGTTCTCTAGAGCTAAAGTGCTGTAAATCCTTGCTCTAGGATTCAAGGATATAGTAGTCGAAGGACTTTTCTAGAAAGATTTACCAATTACCAATTCCCTTCCACTACTAATGTAATGTAGTGTTTTAATTACTAGGTTTTGAATTAAATTGGATAGTCCGACGAAAAATCTAATTAGTGGTTGTGGAAAGGGCTGAAGATACCAGACTCATGGTAGTCTCTAAGTACTGAGGCATTCAATAACTATTTAATTCGATGGAAAATTAGCTTTTTCTATATCAAATGCAAAAATCAATTCTTTCTTTTCAATAAATCAATAAACCCCAGTCAAGAATGGAATAGGTGGTCCTCCGATTCTTTCACAGAAACAACCTTTAGACAGTAAGGATTAGATCAAATAGTAAGGATTAGATCAAATGGGAAATAAAGGTATGTGATAGATAATGATCTACCTTGGTTCGATATTTTTAGCCCTTTAACCTTAATTAAGATTAAGGACAAGAAAAGAAAGAATAGGTCTTATTTTTACTACATCTTATTCCTACATCTTAGGAAGATTTGATTCCCTTGATACTTCCAAATGGGTCACTGCCTATTTTGCTTGTGCTTAACCTTTTCCAATTCTACTAGAAAAATCATATCCTCTAAGAACTTGTTAGAAGCGAATTTATTGGATCCTTTCATCAACGG